ATATCTCCGGGCTGATAAAAGTAATTTTTAGAAATTGGGTAGGGAAGGGGGAAGCATTCAAAATTGTAGAGTATACAGAAGAAGAAAGAAAAAGAGAAGAAGAAAAAGAGACGAAGGAAAGAACGGAGAAAGAGCGAATACAGATAGCAGAGGCCTGGGATACCATTCCAGTTACACAAGTAATAAGAGGTTGCATGTTACTAACTCAATCTATTTTTAGAAAATATATTGTATTACCTTCATTGCTAATTGCAAAAAATAGTGGACGCATGTTCCTATTTCAATTTCCCGAATGGTTTGAGGATTTACAGGAATGGAATAGAGAGATGCATGTTAAATGTACCTATAATGGTGTTCCATTATCTGAAACAGAATTTCCGAAAAATTGGTTGACAGACGGTATTCAGATAAAAATCTTATTTCCTTTCCGTCTGAAACCTTGGCACAAATCGAAACTACGATCATTTAAGAAAGGTTTAATGAAAAAGAAAAAAGAAAAAGATGATTTTTGTTTTTTAACAGTTTGGGGAATGGAAACTGAACTTCCTTTTGGTTCGCCCCGAAAAGGACCTTCCTTTTTGAAACCCATTTTTAAGGAAATTGAAAAAAAAATTGGAAAATTTAAAAAGAAGTCTTCTCGAGTTCTAATAGTTTTTAAAAGAAAAATAAAATTACTTCGAAAAGTTTTAAAAGAAACAAAAGAATGGGTTATCGAAAGTGTTATTTTTATAAAAAAAATAATAAAAGAACTTTCCAAAATTCTGTTATTTCGATTAACAGGAAGAGAAGTATATGAATCAAGTGAAATTAAAGAAGAAAAAGATTCTATAATAAGCAATCAGCTAATTCACAAATCGTTTAGTAAAATTGCATCTACGAATTGGACAAATTCTTCATTAACAGAAAAAAAAATTAAGGATTTGACTACTAGAACAAGTACAATTCGAAATCAAATAGAAATAATTATAAAAGAGCAAAAAAAAGTAACTCCAAGAATAAATAATATTAGTCTTAAAAAAACAAGTTATAATGCTAAAAGATTCGAAAAATGGCAAATATTCAAAAAAAGAAATGCTCAATTAATCTCTAAATTACCTCTTTTTTTGAAATTTTTCATTGAAAGAATCTACACAGATATATTTTTATGTATCATTAATATTCCCAGAATGAATACAGAACTTTTTCTTGAATCAACAAAAAAAATTATTGATAAATCCCTTTACAATAATGAAAGAAAACAAGAAAGAATTAATAAAATTAAGAAAAATCTAATTCCATTTATTTCGACTATAAAAAAGTCACTTGATAATATTAGTAATAGTCAAAAAAATTCACCTATTTTTTATGACTTATCCTACGTGTCACAAGCATATGTATTTTTCAAATTATCACAAATCCAAGTTAGTAACTCGTATAAATTAAGAGCTGTTCTTCAATCTCAAGGAATCCCCCCGCCTGAAATAAAGGATTCTTTTGAAACACAAGGAATGGTTGATTCGAAATTAGGGGATAAGAAACTTCCGAGTTATGAAATGAATCAATGGAAAAAGTGGTTAAGAGGATATTATCAATACAATTTATCTCAGAGCAGATGGTATAGATTAATATCAGAAAAATGGCGCAATACAGTTCATCAGCGTAAAAAGGAAAATTTTAGCAAAAGGCATTCATATGAAAAAGACCAATTAATTGATTTCAAAAAACAAAAACAAATTGAAGTATATTCATTATCTAATCAAAAAAGAAAAGAGAATTTGCAAAAATACTATAAATATGATCTTTTATCATATAAATTTCTTAATTATGAAAATAAAACGGAATACTTTTTTTATAGATCTCCGTTTCAAGAACGTAAGAAGCAAGAGATTTCTTATAACACGCATAAAGAAAATATACTGAGGAACATCCCTATCGATAATTATCTAGGAAAGGTCCATATTCTATATATGGAAAAAACGGTCGATAGAAAATATTTTGATTGGAACATTCTCAATTTTGATCTTAAACAAAAAGGCGATATTGAGGCCTGGGTCAGCAATGGGAATCAAAATACTCAAATAATTCCTAAAAAAGATCTTTTTTACCTTATGATTCCAGAAATCAATCCACCAAACTCCGACAAAGTATTTTTTGATTGGATGGGAATGAATGAAAAAATGCTAAAGTGTCGCATAGCGAATTTGGAACCTTGGTTCTTCCCAGAATTTGTGTTACTTTATAAAGCATATAAAAGCAAACCTTGGTTTATACCAAGCAAATTACTTCTTTCAAATTTGAATAAAAATGAAAATAGTAGTGAAAATAAAAAAATAAATCAAAAGCAAAAAGGAAGTTTTTTGATACCATCGAATAAAAAGCATCGAAATCAAGGAGAAAAAGAACCCACAAGTCCAGGAAATCTTGGATCCGTTCTCTCACAACAAAAAGATAGTGAAGAAAATTATGCAAGATCAGACATGAAAAAGGGGAAAAAGAAAAAACAATACAAAAGCAGCGCGAGAGCAGAACTAGATTTCTTCCTGAAACGTTATTTGCTTTTTCAATTGAGATGGGACGATACTTTGAATCAAAGACTGATCAATAATGTCAAGGTATATTGTCTCCTGCTTAGACTGATAGATCCAACCCAAATTACTATACCCTCGATTCAAAATAGAGAAATGAGTTTGGATATAATGCTGATTGAGAAGAATTTAACTCTTAACCAATTGATGAAAAAGGGAATATTGATTATAGAACCCATTCGTCTGTTTGGAAAAAACGATGCACAATTTATTATGTATCAAACCATAGGTATTTCATTGGTTCATAAGAGTAAGCACCAAACTAATCAAAAATATCAAGAACAAAGATATGTTTCTAAGAAGAATTTTGATGAAACTATTTCATCACACCAAAGAATAACTGAAAATAGAGACAAAAATCATTTGGATTTGCTTGTTCCTGAAAATATTTTCTCGTTTAGACGTCGTAGAAAGTTGAAAATTCTAAGTTGTTTTAATTCAAAGAATAGAAATGGTGAAGATAGAAATCAAGTATTTTGGAATGCAAAGGACGTAAAAGACAGCAGCCAAGTTTCGCATGACAGTAACCATTTTGATAGAGAGAAAAATCAATTAATGAAATTAAAGCTCTTTCTTTGGCCTAATTATCGATTAGAGGATTTAGCTTGTATGAATCGTTATTGGTTTGATACCAATAATGGCAGTCGTTTCAGTATGTTAAGAATACATCTGTATCCACGATTGAAATTTTGACATTTCGTGGATAATACACTTTTTCTATATATTCTATACCCTATATATTTCTATATATTCTATACCCTATATATATAATAGGGTATATCAAAGCAAACAAATACATAGATCACATGTCTTGTCTCACATTTCATTCTAATATCCAATAGGAAATGAATAATGTCTCGATTAGATCTCGAAATGAATCAACAGAACCTTCTTTGTTTTAGGTCTAAATTCTTCGATACGAAAATGTACCAATCTTTTTCTATCCCTATCTAAATCCAATTAGAAATTGGATTAATTGATTTGAATTCAGAAAATTAGGAGTTCATAAAGAAATTTGGATTAGATTATTGTATATACCAGATTCCAATTAATGGCATTATTATTACTGATCAATAAAATCCATATCTGTAAAAAGGGAAAGGGGATTTTTTTATGGTAACAAATTCATTCATTTCGGTTATTTCTCAAAAAGAAAACGAAGAAAACAGAGGGTCTGTTGAATTTCAAGTATTCAGTTTTACCACTAAGATAAGAAGACTTACTTCACATTTGGAATTGCACAAAAAAGACTCTTCATCCCAGAGAGGTTTGCGGAAAATTTTGGGAAAACGCCAACGACTGCTGGCCTATTTGTCAAAAAAAAATAGAAGACGCTATAAAGAATTAATTAGTGAGTTAAATATTCGAGAGATAAAAACTCGTTAATTTGAAGCGTGATACCATTTGAGCTTAGTCGTTTAAATTTTGATGAACTTCTTTTTACTTTCAGCAATGCATGGAAGAACGACTCGGGAAAAAACTTATGATTGCACCAACTACAAGAAAAGACCTCATGATAGTCAATATGGGCCCTCACCACCCATCAATGCATGGTGTTCTTCGACTGATTGTTACTCTCGATGGTGAAAATGTTATTGATTGTGAACCAATACTGGGTTATTTACATAGAGGGATGGAGAAAATTGCGGAAAATCGAACAATTATACAATATTTGCCTTATGTAACGCGTTGGGATTATTTAGCTACTATGTTCACAGAAGCAATAACCGTAAATGGACCCGAACAGCTAGGCAATATTCAAGTACCTAAAAGGGCTAGCTATATCAGAGCTATTATGTTGGAGTTAAGTCGTATCGCTTCTCATTTGTTATGGCTTGGCCCTTTTATGGCAGATATTGGGGCACAGACCCCTTTCTTCTATATTTTTCGAGAACGAGAGTTAATATATGACTTGTTCGAAGCTGCTACCGGTATGCGCATGATGCATAATTATTTTCGTATCGGAGGAGTAGCTGCTGATCTACCTCATGGCTGGATAGATAAATGTTTGGATTTTTGCGATTATTTTTTAACCGCGGTTGCTGAATATCAAAAGCTTATTACGCGGAATCCTATTTTTTTAGAACGAGTTGAGGGCGTAGGCATTATTCGCGCAGAAGAAGCACTAAATTGGGGTTTATCGGGCCCAATGCTACGAGCTTCCGGAATACAGTGGGATCTTCGTAAAATTGATCGTTATGAGTCTTACGACGAATTTGATTGGGAGATTCAATGGCAAAAAGAAGGGGATTCATTAGCTCGGTATTTAGTACGAATCAGTGAAATGACAGAATCCATAAAAATTATCCAACAGGCTCTGGAAGGAATTCCAGGGGGACCCTATGAGAATTTAGAAATTCGACGCTTTGGTAGAATAAAAGACCCTGAATGGAATGATTTTGACTATCGATTTATTAGTAAAAAACCTTCTCCAAC